ATTAATGAAATTAGGGGATTTCAAAGGTTATGTGGGAGTTAGTGATTATTTATAGTTATTATATTAATATAATTAATAATAAATTTATTATAAAAAAATTATTTATTAATATGTATATACATTAATAATAGTAATAATTTAATTTTATTGTGTTTATATATATATATATATATATAAATATAAATTAATTATTTTATTTAAATTATATTTTATTTAAATTATATTTTATTTATATTAAATTGTTAAGTAATTTAATGGTTTTACATGATTAATGAAATTAGGGGATTTCAAAGGTTATGTGGGAGTTAGTGATTATTTATAGTTATTATATTAATATAATTAATAATAAATTTATTATAAAAAAATTATTTATTAATATGTATATATATTAATAATAGTAATAATTTAATTTTATTGTGTTTATATTTATATAAAAATAAAGTTTTATTTTGACTTATTAATTTATTATTAATTTATTTTATATGTAAATTTTTGTAAGATTTTACATTAATCTAAAAGATTATTGAAATTTTATTATTCGCAGTAATTAATATTATAGATTAAAGAAATTTAGAATTAGTAATATTAAATTGTATTGACAAAATTTGTGCCAGCAGTCGCGGTTATACAAAAGATACAAATAAATTTTATTAGTATAAGTTAAATATTTAATTTAAATTAAATTTAATTGTTATTTTATTAGGTGAAATTTTAAAATAATTATATTTTTATGCAATTGATTAATTGAAGCTATAAAATTTTAGAATTAAACTAGGATTAGATACCCTATTATTTAAAATGTAAATTATATTTGCTAGAGTAGTATTAGTTATGGTCTTGAAACTTAAAAAATTTGGCGGTATTTTAGTCTATTCAGAGGAATCTGTTTTATAATTGATAATCCACGATGGACCTAACTTAATTTTGTAATCAGTTTATATACCGCCGTTATTTGAATATTTTATAAGAATTTATAATTTTCAATAGTTTTAATAAAAATTAATGTCAGGTCAAGGTGTAGCTTATGATTAAGTAATAATGGATTACAATAAAATTATTTATGCGGATTTAATAGTGAAATTTATTAATGAAGATGGATTTGATAGTAAATTTTTAAAGATTAAAAAATTGATTGTAGCTCTAAAATATGCACACATCGCCCGTCGCTCTTATTATTAAGATAAGATAAGTCGTAACATAGTAGATGTACCGGAAGGTGTATCTAGAAAGACAATTTAAAGCTTAATCAGTAAAGTATTTCATTTACATTGAAAAGATTTTTGTGCAAATCAATATAAATTGAATTATATTTTATTTATTTATATATATATATATATATATATATATTGTTATTTAATTTAAATTATTAAAAATAATTATAAAGTAAATAGTTTTAGTATTTTATAAAGAAATAATAAGTTTAATTATAGTTTATTAGTATTGTGAAAGAATATTGAAATATTTTGAAAAATTTTTATTAAAAAAGAAAATTTGATTTATTGTACCTTGTGTATCAGGGTTTATTAAATAAAAAATATATATTATATTTTTTTCGATTTTAAAAGAGTTAATAAATTATTATAGTTATTGTAATAAAATTATTATAAATAATTTATTAGAAATGAAATGTTATTCGTTTTTAAAGGTATCTAGTTTTTTAAGAAATAAATTTAATTTAGTTATTTAAATATTATATATTTATTTATTTGAATGATATAAATTTTAAATAATAATATTTTATGGGATAAGCTATAAAATAAAATTTTAAAAATAAAAATGAATTAATATTATATATATATATATATATATGCTTAGAGTTAGCAATTATTATTAAATATGTTATAATTTATTAATATAAGATAATTATTTATTTTTTTTTTAGTTATTTATTAAAATATTTATTTAAATTTTTTAAATAAATTAATAATGATATAATTAGTATATATATATAATTTATAAATAAAATAGTATGAAAAGATTTTATAAAGAATTCGGCAAATTTTTATATTCGCCTGTTTAACAAAAACATGTCTTTTAGTATTTAATTTAAAGTTTAACCTGCCCACTGATTTAATTTTAAATGGCCGCAGTATTTTAACTGTGCAAAGGTAGCATAATCATTAGTCTTTTAATTGAAGGCTTGTATGAATGGTTGGACGAAATATAAACTGTTTCATGAAATTTTATAATAGAATTTTATTTTTTAGTTAAAAAGCTAAAATTTTTTTAAAAGACGAGAAGACCCTATAGATCTTAATAATTTAATAGTTTTAATTATTTAGATAATTTAAATTATAATTTATAAAAATTATTTTATTGGGGTGATATTAAAATTTATTAAACTTTTAATAGTAAAATAACATTAATGTATGATTAATTGATCCATTATTAATGATTAGTAATTTAAGTTACCTTAGGGATAACAGCGTAATTTTTTTGGAGAGTTCATATCGATAAAAAAGATTGCGACCTCGATGTTGAATTAAGAGATAGTTTTGGGAGTAGTAATTCAAAATTCTAAGTCTGTTCGACTTTTAAATTCTTACATGATTTGAGTTCAAACCGGCGTAAGCCAGGTTGGTTTCTATCTTTAAATATAATAAAATATTTTAGTACGAAAGGACCAAATATTTGAAAAATAATTTTTTTTATATAGTAGAATAAAATTAATTAATTATAAAGCTATTTTGGCAGATTAGTGCAATAAATTTAGAATTTATTTATGTAAGGTTTTACAAATAGTACTTGTTTTATATTGAATTAATTTTATTATTAGTTGGTAGTTTATTATTAATTATTTGTGTTTTAGTTGGGGTAGCTTTTTTAACTTTATTAGAGCGTAAGGTTTTAGGGTATATTCAAATTCGTAAGGGGCCTAATAAAGTGGGTTTAATAGGAATTCCTCAACCTTTTTGTGATGCAATTAAATTATTTACTAAGGAACAGACTTATCCTTTATTATCTAATTATATTTCTTATTATTTTTCTCCAATTTTTTCTTTATTTTTATCTTTATTAGTTTGGATGTGCATTCCTTTTTTTGTTAAGCTATATTCTTTTAATTTAGGATTATTATTTTTTTTATGTTGTACAAGATTAGGGGTTTATACTGTTATAATTGCTGGATGATCTTCCAATTCAAATTATGCTTTACTAGGGGGATTGCGTGCTGTGGCACAAACTATTTCTTATGAAGTAAGTTTAGCTTTAATTTTATTATCTTTTATTTTTTTAATTGGGGGTTTTAATATAATAAATTTTATATATTATCAAAAAAATTTATGATTTTTAATTATTTTATTTCCTATAGCTTTAGTATGATTTGCTACTTGTTTGGCTGAAACTAATCGAACTCCTTTTGATTTTGCTGAAGGAGAATCTGAATTAGTTTCTGGATTTAATGTAGAATATAGAAGAGGGGGATTTGCTTTAATTTTTTTAGCGGAATATGCTAGAATTTTATTTATAAGTTTATTATTTTCTGTAATTTTTTTAGGGGGTAATATTTATGATTTAATATTTTATTTGAAGGTAACTTTTATTTCATTTTTATTTATTTGAGTTCGTGGGACATTACCTCGGTTTCGATATGATAAATTAATATATTTAGCTTGAAAGTGTTTTTTACCTTTTTCTTTAAATTATTTGATATTTTTTATTGGGTTAAAGATATTATTATTATCTTTTATATTGTGAATAATAATTAGTAAAAGCTAATAGAAAATTTATTTTCTATCTTATGTTTTCAAAACATATGCTTTATCAAGCTCATTAACTTAATTTAATAAATTATCTCATCATTTGGTTAATAATGGATTAATAATATAATAAGAGAAGTATAAAACAGTTAAAATTTGTCCTAAAAGTACATAAGGATCTTCAACAGGTCGAGCTCCAATTCATGTTAAAAGAATGACAATTACTAATATTGATCAAAATAAAATTTGATTGATAGGATAAAATTGAATACCTCGAAATTTTCTTATATGAGAAAATGGAAGGATTACTAGAATTGCAATAGATAATACAAGAGCAATTACTCCTCCTAATTTATTAGGAATAGATCGTAAAATTGCATAGGCAAATAGAAAATATCATTCTGGTTGAATATGAACAGGGGTAACTAAAGGATTAGCAGGAATAAAGTTATCAGGATCTCCTAATAAATATGGATTTATTAATGTTAGTATAGTTAACAGTATTAATATAATTAGAAATCCTACAATATCTTTAAATGAAAAATATGGATGAAAAGGAATTTTATCTATGTTAGAATTAATTCCTAAGGGATTGTTTGATCCTGTTTGGTGTAAAAATAATAGATGGATTATAGTTATTGCTGCAACAATAAAAGGTAAAATAAAATGAAAGGTAAAAAATCGTGTTAATGTGGCATTATCAACTGCAAATCCTCCTCAAACTCATTGTACTAAATCAGTTCCTAAAAATGGAATAGCCGATAATAAATTTGTAATTACTGTTGCTCCTCAAAATGATATTTGTCCTCATGGAAGAACATATCCTATAAAAGCAGTTCCTATAACAAGAAATAATAAGACAACTCCTACTAGTCAAGTGGGGATAAATAAGAATGAGCCATAATATATTCCTCGTCCTACATGAAGATATAAACAAATAAAAAAAAATGATGCACCGTTTGCATGTAATGTTCGTAATAATCAACCATAATTAACATCTCGACAAATATGATTTACTCTATCAAAAGCAAGTGAAATATCTGCTGTATAGTGTATAGCTAAAAATAATCCTGTTAGAATTTGGATAATTAAGCATAGGCCTAATAATGATCCAAAATTTCATCAAGCAGAAATATTAATAGGAGCTGGTAGATCTACTAAAGCATTATTAGCAATTTTAAATAATGGATGTCTTGATCGTAAGGGTTTGTGCATTAGTTTAATTTATTAATCGTAAAGGTCCATAAAATACGTTAGTAATTTTAACAATTGCAATTAGAGTAATTAATAAATAATTAATTAATAATAAAGTAATTAGATTAGTTGGATAATTATATAATTTATTTAAATTTAATGTATTTTCATTAATAAAAGAATTTATATTATCAATAGAATTTATATCATTATTTATTAAAAATGAGATAATTTGTATTTTATCTATTATTATAAATAATATATTTATTATTAAAAATATAATTAAACAGTTTATTATTAATTTTATTGATATAGAAAATATTTCATTTGATGCTAATGAAGTTACATAAATAAATAAAACAAGCATTCCTCCTAAAAAAATAAGGAATAAAATATAAGAAAATCAAAAACTTTTTGTTAATAATCCTGTAATTAAACAAATAAATAAAGTTTGAATTAATAATATTAATCCTATAGCTAATGGGTGGTTTATTTGTATAAAAATAAAGCTTGAAATTAGTGTGAATGAATATAATATTATTTGAATAATATCAAGAGGTAGTTTATAAAAAATATTAATTTTGGGGATTAATGAAAAAGAAATTCTTTTCTCTTGAAGTTTTAAAAAAAAATATTTTTTTTTATTTTTGATTTACAAGACCAATGTTTTTATTAAACTATTAAAACTAATTAATGATAATATTTATTTATTGAAGATTGCCTATTTTTATATTTTTTATTGGGGTTATTGTTTTTGTGTCTAATCGTAAACATTTATTGTCTATGTTATTAAGTTTAGAGTTTATTGTTTTAAGATTATTTTTATTATTATTTATTTATCTTAGATATTTAAATTTTGAGAATTTTTTTAGAATAATATTTTTAACTTTTAGAGTTTGTGAGGGGGCTTTGGGTCTTTCAATTTTAGTGTCAATAATTCGTACTCATGGAAATGATTATTTTCAAAGTTTTAGAATTTTACAATGTTAAAATATTTATTATTTATTATTTTTTTAATTCCTTTAAGTTTTATAAAAAATATATTTTGAATGGTACAAAATATATTATTTTTATTAAGTTTTTTTTTTATTGTTAATAGTTATTATAGAAATTATTGAATAAGTTTGGGTTATTTTATAGGTTGTGATTTAATTTCATATGGTTTAATTTTATTAAGTTTATGGATTTGTTCATTAATAATTATAGCTAGTGAATCAGTTGAAAAATATAATAATTATAAAAATTTATTTTTATTAAATATTTTAATATTGTTATTGTTTTTGTATTTAACTTTTAGTACAATAAGATTATTTATGTTTTATTTATTTTTCGAAAGTAGTTTAATTCCAACCATATTTTTAATTTTAGGTTGGGGGTATCAACCAGAACGTTTACAAGCAGGTCTTTATTTATTATTTTATACTTTATTTGCTTCTTTGCCGATATTAATTGCTATTTTTTATTTATATAATGATTTAAATTCTATAAATTTTTGTTTATTAATTAATAGTTTATATAGTTATGATTTATTATATTTAGCTATAATTTTTGCTTTTTTAGTAAAAATACCTATGTTTTTAGTTCATTTATGATTGCCTAAAGCACATGTTGAGGCTCCAGTTTCTGGGTCAATAATTTTAGCAGGGATTATATTAAAATTAGGAGGATATGGTTTATTGCGAGTTTTTTCTTTTTTACAATTATCAGGTTTAAAATATAATTTTATTTGGGTAAGAATTAGATTAGTAGGGGGAGTATTAGTTAGTTTAGTATGTTTACGACAAACTGATTTAAAGTCTTTGATTGCTTATTCTTCTGTAGCTCATATGGGAATTGTTTTAAGTGGTTTAATAACTATAAGATATTGAGGATTAACAGGTTCTTATACATTAATAATTGCTCATGGATTATGTTCATCTGGTTTATTTTGTTTAGCTAATATTTCATATGAGCGTTTAGGGAGACGAAGATTATTAATTAATCGTGGATTATTAAATTTTATACCTAGTATAGCATTATGATGATTTTTATTAAGATCGGCTAATATAGCTGCTCCTCCAACTTTAAATTTATTAGGAGAAATTAGTTTATTAAATAGTATTGTTAGTTGATCTTGATTTACTATAATTATATTAGCGCTATTATCTTTTTTTAGAGCTGCTTATACATTGTATTTATTTGCTTATAGACAACATGGTAAATTATTTTCTGGAATTTATGCTGTTGTTGGTGGTTTTAATCGTGAATATTTGTTATTATTTTTACATTGATTTCCTTTAAATTTATTAATTTTAAAAAGTGATATTTGTATATTATGATTATAATTTAAATAGTTTATAAAAATATTGATTTGTGGTGTCAAAGATATGAATTAATTTCATTTTAGATCGTGAAATATTTATCTATTTGTTATATTGGATTTATTAGTTTGATTTTTATTAGAGGGGGCTTATTTATTATAAGAATTAATTTTTTATTGATTGATTTTAGTTTATTTATTGAATGAGAGGTAGTTTCTTTAAATTCTATAAGAATTGTAATGGCTTTTTTATTTGATTGAATAAGTTTAATATTTATGTCAATTGTTTTATTAATTTCTTCTTTAGTAATTTATTATAGAATAGAATATATAAGTGAAGATAAAAAAATTAATCGTTTTATTATATTAGTATTAATATTTGTTTTATCAATAATACTATTAATCATTAGTCCTAATTTAATTAGAATTTTATTAGGATGAGATGGATTAGGGCTTGTTTCATATTGTTTAGTAATTTATTTTCAAAATATTAAATCTTATAATGCTGGGATATTAACTGCTTTATCTAATCGGATTGGTGATGTGGCTTTATTATTAGCAATTGCTTGGATATTAAATTATGGAAGTTGAAATTACATTTTCTACATTGAAATGCAAAAAATAGATATAGAAATATTTATTATTGGAGGATTAATTACTTTAGCAGCAATAACTAAAAGTGCTCAAATTCCTTTTTCAGCATGACTGCCGGCTGCTATAGCTGCTCCTACTCCTGTTTCAGCTTTAGTTCATTCTTCTACTTTAGTTACTGCAGGGGTTTATTTATTAATTCGTTTTAATATTTTATTAGCAGATACATATTTAGGTCAATTTCTGCTTTTTATTTCAGGATTAACTATATTTATAGCTGGATTAGGGGCAAATTTTGAATTTGATTTAAAAAAAATTATTGCTTTATCTACTTTAAGACAGTTAGGTTTAATAATAAGAATTTTATCTATAGGATTTTATAAGTTGGCTTTTTTTCATTTATTAGCACATGCTTTTTTTAAAGCATTATTATTTATATGTGCTGGAGCAATTATTCATAATATAAATGATAATCAAGATATTCGTATGATAGGGGGTTTATGTGTTCATATACCTATAACTTCATCTTGTTTAAATGTTGCAAATTTAGCATTATGTGGTATGCCTTTTTTAGCAGGATTTTATTCAAAGGATTTAATTTTAGAAACAGTGTCTATATCTTATATTAATATATTCAGTTTTTTTTTATTTTTTTTTTCTACAGGATTAACTGTTTGTTATTCTTTACGATTAGTTTATTATACTATAACTGGAGATTTAAATTGCAGATCTTTAAATGTTTTAAATGATGAGGGATGAATTATATTAAAGGGCATGTTGGGTTTATTAGTAATAAGTGTTTTAGGGGGGTGTATATTAAATTGATTAATTTTTTTAACTCCTTCAATAATTTGTTTACCTATTTATTTAAAATTATTAACTTTATTTGTATGTTTAATAGGTGGGATAGTTGGTTATTTTGTATCTTATGTAAATTTATTTTTTTTTAATAAATCATTATATAATAATAAAATTGTTATATTTATTGGTAGAATATGGTTTATACCTTATCTTTCTACTTATGGAGTAATTTTTTATCCTTTATTTTTAGGGGGTTATATTGTCAAGAGAATAGATCAAGGATGATCTGAATATTTTGGTAGACAACAATTATATAAAAGTTTAATTAAATATTCTCAAATTAATCAAATTGTTCAAAATAATAATTTAAAAATTTATTTATTATTATTTGTATTATGAATTATTATTTTATTAAGTTTAATATTATTAATATATTTAAATAGCTTATATATAGAGTATGACATTGAAGCTGTTATGGAGATTATTTAATCTTTAAATATTTTATATTTTATGTAATATTTATTAGTAATTTATAAAAGAAATTCTTTATTTTTACAATGAAAATGTAAAGTTTTAAAATTAAACTATATAAATAGAAATATAAATGGAATTTAACCATTAAAGAAAAAAGTTAGCAGCTTTTACTTGATCAACATATTTCTTTAATTGGAAGTTAATTTTCAGTTTTATCATTAACAGTGATATGCCTCTTTTTGGCTTCAATTAAAAAATAAGGGTGGGTATACACCTAAGATTAGGTCGAAACTAATTGTGATTTATCACTTCATATTTAAGGTAGATTGAAGAACAATACTTTTTGAATGCAAATCAAATGTTATAATTAACTACAACCCTTTAAGTTGATCAGTTTAAGGCTCCTTGATTTCATTCATGATAGAGGCCTAATAGTAAAATTAAAATAAAAATTATTCTTGTTGATAATCATATAATTATGTTAGAGTATAAAAAAATTATAATTATTGGTAGAATTAGGGCAATTTCTACATCAAAAATTAAAAAAATAATTGCAATTAAAAAAAATCGTAAAGAAAATGGGAGACGAGATGAAGATTTTGGGTCAAAGCCACACTCAAAAGGAGATCTTTTTTCTCGATCAATAAATGTTTTTTTTGAAAGTAATGAAGCAATTATTATAACAATAATTGCAATTATTAAAATAATTGTTCTTATTAATAGAATAATAAAAATTATTTATATTATTATTTAAATAAACCTTATAATTGGAAGTCATATATACTATTTATACTATATAAATAAATTAACCTCCTCATCAATAAATTGTTACATATAGGAATAATCATACAATATCAACAAAATGTCAATATCAGGCTGCAGCTTCAAATCCAAAATGATGAGTTTTAGAAAAGTGATTATTTAAATGACGAATTAAACATACTAGTAAGAAAGTAGTTCCAATTAATACATGAAATCCATGAAATCCTGTTGCTATAAAAAAAGAGGCTCCATATACAGAATCTGCAATTGTAAAAGGGGCTTCTATATATTCATATCCTTGTAAAATTGAAAAATAAATTCCTAATAAAACTGTAAAAAATAATCCTTGTGTTGTTTGAGAATGATTACCTTCTATTAATCTGTGATGAGCTCATGTTACGGTTACTCCTGAAGATAATAGAATGGCTGTATTTAATAAAGGAATTTGAAATGGATTGAATGGGATAATGCCAGCAGGAGGTCATATTGATCCTAGTTCAATTGCTGGAGATAGTCTACTATGAAAAAAAGCTCAGAAAAAAGAAATAAAGAAAAATACTTCTGAAATAATAAATAAAATTATTCCTCATCGTAATCCTTTAGAAACAAGTATTGTATGAAGTCCTTGAAAAGTACCTTCTCGTGAAATATCTCGTCATCATTGATATATTGTTAAGATAGTAATAAAAGTCCCTAATATTAGTAAAGATATATCATATTGATGGAATCATTTGATTAATCCTGATACAGTTGTTATTGCTCCAATAGCTCCTGTTAGAGGTCAAGGGCTATAATCTACTAAGTGAAAGGGGTGATTTGAATGTGTTGACATTAATTAACTTCTCTAGAATATAAAGTTCTTAATACTGCAAATACATAAGATTGAATAATAGCTACAGCAGATTCAAGTATTAATAGAGCAATTTGAGCTAAAATTAATATATTTACTATAATAATAGATAATGATGGACCAGTATTGCCTAATAAAGTTAATAATAAATGACCAGCAATTATATTAGCTGCTAATCGTACTGCTAATGTACCTGGGCGAATAATATTTCTAATAGTTTCAATACATACTATAAATGGTATTAAAATAGCGGGAGTACCTTGAGGTACTAAATGAGCAAATATGTGTTGAGTATGATTAATTCATCCGAATAATATAAAAGATAATCATAAAGGTAATGCTAATGCTAAAGTTAAAGTTATATGGCTAGTACAAGTAAAGATGTAAGGAAATAATCCTATAAAATTATTAAATATGATAAATGAAAATAGAGAAATAAAAATAAATGTTCTTCCTACATGTCCTGTAGTTCCTAATAATGTTTTAAATTCTTTGTGTAAAGTAATAAGAATATTATTTCAAATAATTTGGTGACGAGAAGGTATTAATCAATAAGTAGATGGGATTAATAATAATCCTAAAAAAGTGCTTATTCAATTTAATGATAAATTAAAAATATTAGATGAAGGGTCAAATACGGAGAATAAATTAGTTATCATTTTCAGTTTATAGAATGTGTAATTGTTTTTTTGTTATCTAATATAAATTGAGGTTTAATAGGTATAAATGAATAATAATTTATTATGCAAAATAATATAAAAGTGAAAGAAAATAAAATAAAAAGGCTTAATCAACCAATAGGACTTATTTGTGGAATTAAAAAATATTAATATTTAATAATTTTAGTTTGACAAACTAATGTTATATTTTTAACTAATTTTTTCATTAGAAGTAGTTGCTAATTTACTATTAAGTGGTTTAAGAGACCATTACTTGCTTTCAGTCATCTAATGATTAATTATTAATAGAAGAAGAAATTCATTTAATAAAATAGTTTATTGGGATACTTTCAATAACAATAGGTATAAAACTATGATTAGCTCCACAAATTTCAGAACATTGTCCAAAGAATAATCCTGGTCGATTAATTAAAAAATTGGTTTGATTTAATCGGCCAGGTGTTCCATCAATTTTAACTCCTAAGGCAGGAACTGTTCATGAATGAATAACATCTGCTGCAGTAACTAATACTCGAATTTGAGAATTTATAGGTAAAACAATTCGATTATCTACATCTAGTAGGCGAAAACTATCTTTTGATAGTTCATTAGTAGGAATTATATATGAATCAAATTCTAAATCTATAAAATCTGAATATTCATAGCTTCAATATCATTGGTGGCCAATTGACTTTAAAGTAATAATTGGTTCATTAATTTCATCTAATAAATATAATAATCGTAAAGAAGGTAATGCAATAAATAATAAAACAATTGCAGGAACAATAGTTCAAATAATTTCAATAGTTTGTCCATGAAGTAAATAGCGATTTGTATATGAATTAAAAAATAATATTATTATTAAATATCCCACTAAAACAGTAATTATAATTAAAATTAATATGGCATGGTCGTGAAAAAAAATTAATTGTTCTATTAAGGGAGAGGCTCTATTTTGAAGACCTAAATTAGCTCATGTTGCCATTATTCTAATAAAAGTAAAATACTTTATATATGGAGCTTAAATCCATTGCACTAATCTGCCATATTAGAAATTAGTTAATAAAGGTAATTCAGAATATCTATGTTCAGCGGGAGGAATATTTTGGTATCATTCAATAGATGAATTTAATTGTAAGGGATAAATTACTTGTCGTTGTGAAATTATTCTTTCTCAAATAATAAATAAAAAAAATAAAATGCCTAATAATGAAATAGTTGATCCAATAGTTGAAACTACATTTCAAGTAGTATAAGCATCTGGATAATCAGAGTATCGTCGAGGCATACCTGCTAATCCTAAAAAATGTTGAGGAAAAAATGTTATATTAACTCCTACAAATATAATAATAAATTGAGATTTTAATCAAGAAGGATTAAGAGTTAAGCCAGTAAATAAGGGATATCAATGAATAAGGCCTGCTATAATAGCAAATACAGCTCCTATAGAAAGTACATAGTGAAAATGAGCAACAACATAATAAGTATCATGTAAAATAATGTCAATAGATGAATTAGCTAAAATTACTCCTGTTAATCCTCCAACTGTAAATAAAAATACAAATCCTAATGCTCATAATAGAGCAGGTGAATAAGATAATTGAGATCCATGAAGAGTTGCAAGTCAACTAAAAATTTTAATTCCAGTAGGTACAGCAATAATTATTGTTGCAGAAGTAAAATAAGCTCGAGTATCTACATCTATTCCTACTGTAAATATATGATGAGCTCAAACAATAAATCCTAATAAACCAATGGCTAATATAGCATAAATTATACCTAATGATCCAAAAGTTTCTTTTTTTCCACATTCTTGACTAATAATATGAGAAATTATACCAAATCCTGGCAAAATTAAAATATAAACTTCAGGGTGTCCAAAAAATCAAAATAAGTGTTGGTATAAAATAGGATCTCCTCCTCCTGCGGGGTCAAAGAATGATGTATTTAAATTTCGGTCTGTTAATAATATTGTAATAGCTCCTGCTAATACGGGTAAAGATAATAATAGTAAAATAGCTGTAATAACTACTGATCATACAAATAAAGGTATACGGTCAAATGAAATTCCTGGTGTTCGTATATTAATTACTGTTGTAATAAAATTTACTGCTCCTAAAATAGATGAAATACCTGCTAAATGTAATGAAAAAATAGCTAAATCTACGGAAGCACCTCCGTGGGCAATTCCAGAAGAAAGGGGGGGATAAACTGTTCATCCAGTTCCTGCTCCATTTTCTACTATTCTGCTAGCTAATAGTAAAGTTAAAGAAGGGGGAAGTATTCAAAATCTTATATTATTTATTCGAGGGAAAGCTATATCAGGGGCTCCTAATATTAGTGGGACTAACCAATTTCCAAATCCTCCAATTATAATAGGTATTACTATAAAAAAAATTATTACAAATGCATGAGCTGTAACAATAACATTATAAATTTGATCATCTCCAATTAAGGCTCCTGGATGACCTAATTCTATTCGAATAAGAATTCTTAAAGAAGTTCCAACTATTCCGGCTCAAGCTCCAAAAATAAAATATAAAGTTCCAATATCTTTATGATTAGTAGAAAATAACCATTGTTGCGATTAAATGGCTGAAGTTTAGGCAATAAATTGTAAATTTATTTATGAGAAATATCTCTTTAATCATTTAGCTTTATAGTCAATAATGATTTTAGACTGCAATTCTAAAGGAGTAAGTAAAATTACTAAGGCTTGTAAGATTTAAAAATATTATTTTATTTATAACTTTGAAGGTTATTAGTTTAATTAACTTAAAATCTTAAAAAATAAAATAAATTAAACTAATGGTTAATAAACTAAAAGTAGAAATAAATGAAAAACTTAAATATATCAATGAATTAAAATTGTTTGTATATATATGTAATATTCAATTATTTTCAAAATAATTTAATAAAAAAGCTGCATAAGATATGCGTAAATAATAGTATAATGTAATTAAAGTTATTATAACTATAATAAATAATAAAATAAATTGATTATTATAAGTTAAAGTTTGAATTACTATTCATTTAGGTAAAAATCCTATAAATGGGGGAAGTCCTCCTAATGATAAAAAATTAAAAAAAATACTAAATTTTATAGTTTTCGATGAAAAGAATACGTTAAATAATTGATTAATATGATATAATTTAAAGGTATTTAAAAAATAAATAATTGTTATTGATAAAAAAGAATATATTAAAAAATAAAATAATCATAAAGATTCATTATATATTATAGAACTTAATATTCATCCTAAATGGTTAATTGAAGAAAAGGTTATAATTTTCCGTAAAGAGGTTTGATTTAATCCTCCAATTGAACCAATAATAACTGATAGAATGATTGTAATTCTGAATAAGATTTTAAAATTAAAATAAGAGATTAATATTAAGGGGGCAATTTTTTGTCAAGTTATTAAAGTTAAAGAGTTAATTCAGGTCAATCCTTCTATAACAGTTGGAAATCAAAAATGGAAAGGGGCTGCTCCTCTTTTTAATAATAAAGCAGAAAAAATAATTATATTAGCATATATAATTTTATTGTTTAATTCATAAATAATATTAAATTTTAATATCGATAAAATAATAGCAAATAAGAGAATTCTTGAAGCTAATGCCTGAGTTAAAAAATATTTTAAAGAAGCTTCAGTTGATATTAAATTATTATTATCATTTATTAGGGGGATAAATGATAATAAGTTAATTTCTAGTCCTATTCATGCTCTTAACCATGAATTAGAAGAAATAGTAACTATAGTACCTAACATTAAAATTAAGTAAAATAAAATTTTAGATGAATTCTTAAAAATTAAAAAGAAAAGGATTATAACCTTTATAAATGGGGTATGAGCCCAAGAGCTTAATTAGCTTATCTTTTTAAAATTGATATATTTTAGTGTATGATGCACAAAAGTTTTTGATTCTTTTAGAAATAGTTTAATTCTATTAAATATAATGAATGTAATATAATAATTACATAATTTACCCTATCAAGGTAGTCCTTTTATCAGGCAATTCATT